GAACTATTGGTTCTTCTAAGCCATCTCCGGCGATGATTCAACCCTTCGAAGCGCTTTTCTTGCGTCTCCTCGAAAATCCAGCTTTTTCTCATAGATTTGATTTCGGAAGTAATAAACCACTTTAATATCTCTTCATCTGCATCTGCAAAGAATTCTCGATGTGAAAACATAGAGGCAAGGGCCGGATCTTCGGATAGGACAAAGAATGGATTTCCAGGGTTCCAAATGAATTGGCTTATTCGAAAAAGGACTTGTTCTTTGGAAATTCGAATTCTAGCTCGTGTCAGGTATATACTCTGCAAGAACGCCTCGTAAAACTTATCACCGACTTCATAATTAAACCTGTCAAATTGAGGTTCAAACCCATCGTTATCTTGATCGTCAAGCTTATAATACACACCCCTCTCCTTCTTTTGCTCATCCGCTTCAAGAGGATTAGGATTCGGTTCAACTTCATCTTCATCATAATACGAATCATTCTCTTGATCATTCTCTTCAAGCTCATCCTCTTCATAGTCCGCAAGAACGAACTGGATCTGCTTGGCCCAAAATGAACTGGACCAATAGGGAACTCCCAATTCATTGTCATTGGTCCTTTCGACCCAATCAAATAGAAAGCCCCAAGGGGACCATATTCTAGGAGCCCAAACTATGAAATTGGAGAACACCTTCTGCGGGTTGACTTTTTCCCCCGCTACAAACACCTCCTCCGATTCATAGATAAATTTCTGATCAATCATAGATTGAAATCCATTTTGTATCATATCTGAGGGATTCCTTGGTTCGGGCCGAAGAAGCAATGGCACTCGATCCTTATCAAACTGACTGCAATCTTTTTCTGTCCGTGAGCATCCCTCTAGATCTGTCCGTGAGAATCCCTCTAGAATGCCTTCTATTTCTAATAGGCCATGAACTAGATCAAAATCATTCTCAACGAGTCTACCATAAGCGATCCTATTGTTTTCCTCTGGTTCGGGTGGAGACCAAAGATCTTGAGCGACCGATCCGGCAGAACAATTCAAAAGATAAAGAAGTATCGTTAATTTCTTCGTGCTCATTCCAAGTTCGACGTACGAGCTGTACAAATAAAAATCCCCTTCGTTACAGAATGTCTTCTGCAAATAGATAGATATCGGATCTATGGGGCAATTATTTAGAAGTAAATTTTGTGCGACAGCCCTTCCTATCTGATAGAAAAGGAGCCGAGAATTCTGAACCGGTATTACATGGGCTCGCAAATCCCAAGTTTGTCTATGACGAGCGAATCTAATTGTATTTTCGTCTATAATTGATTTCCCATGTGAAATACTAATCGATAGGGCCTCATTGGTAAGTGCTATAAGATCTTGTGCATTGGAACCCATGGTTATGGCCGCGAATCCATTAGCCTGGAACGCTTTTTTTTCCAAGCGAAATCCCCTAGTATATGAAAGAGTGAAAAAGTGCTTTCGTTGTTGTGGAATAAGAGGCCTTCGTACCTTAATGCACGTATCTAATCTATGCGGAGCTATTAGAGAGGGATCCACGAATTGGGGAAAATGGGTCGAAGCAATAACAAGACTATTTCCAGTGGAAGATCTTTCACAATCCCAGGAGAGAAGGTTCACTAATAGCTCGAGGGAGAAGGAACCCGAATCCCTAAAATGCAGCTCATGAATGTTTGGAATCCATATTATGCAAGGAGAGATTGCTTTTGTTAATTCGATTTGAAGGCTGATATAAAATTGGGCTACGCGCCACACCGTGTCCATCTCCTCAGTTAGCGCATCCATCCTAGTTAGCTGTTCCAGCTCCATATTAATCTTATCGTCATGAGCATCTCTCTCCTCAAAACTATAGATACTAGGATCAAAATCAATATCCATATCGTCAAAAACATGAATATCTTGATTAATAGCCTCAATAGGGTCACGAGCATCAATAAAAATCTCGATCTCATCATCACTGGCATCACTGTCATCATCATCATCAGCAAAACGAAAAACTGTATCCCGGAACTTGTCCAGAAATATCGTAATGAAAGGAAGATAGGAGTTTTTCGTTAGGTATTTGACCAAATAGGATCGTCCAATTCCTATAGAACCTATCACTAAAATACCCCGAGAGGGGGTTACAGCTAAGCGGAGCGAAAAGGGTTGTAGATCAGATGGGACATGAACACTATTAGCCCCAGACGGGGTTTGTGCATAAGTGATTGTCTGATAATGAGCAAGGAATAGCCGTCTTTCTGCTAAAGAGGATGTATCGAACTCATAATTTAGTAGATCCTTGTTATGAAGGTCAATTAAGTTTCCTAAGTAAATTTCTCCCGGTTGTTCCATCATTGGAGAATCAAAGTCATTCTTTGAGAAATGATCACTCTGAGTCAGACTCCATAAAATTCGATCAATCCTTTTTTCTGGCGTTAAGGTGGAGAACTGAATCAAGACTTCTCTTTCTTCATCCTCAACCCAATCACTGTTTGCGGCCCAGTCTTCTATCGTTTCATCAATCCAATACC